TGCAAAAACGGAACCGTCGTCGCATCCAGCAGGATTTGAACCCACGGATTTCCCAATCAAAATACGTGTTGGGTGGGGTGCCTTCGCCATTCGGCCATGGATGCTGCGTGCGCTTGGCCCGCGCTAAACTCCACGCCTAGGATATTCATATTCCGCTTCGAGTCCACTCATTTGGTTAATCGTAGCCTTCCCTTCCCTTCCCTTCCCTTCCCTTCCCTTCCCTTCCCTGGAGGTGCGTGCTACTATGTCATAGTGGGGCAGACGGCGAGCGTAGCACCAATCTCGCACGCACTCTTCGGGACAGGGGGCATAGGAATTGCCTCATAGAATCTGTCTATCCACGGACGAATCCATCGCAATGCGGATTGAGCCTACCTTCTTAGGTCTTAGGTGGATCTGCCGCTTGGGCGGGCAACAGGCTCCCCGGGGCAAGCCTTGCTCCCAGTCTTCCACTGATTGATTCATTTCGGAGATAAAACCCCGTCCACTAGAAGGTTACGCGCTGGGTAACATAAATAATTAGGAAGAGCACCGACCTCCCACCTCGTTATCCGGCTGAGCCGAATAGTTTTCCTATGGGGGAATTTTGGTCCAAGGACCCGCCACGCCGGCGGCACGGGTCGGTCGTCCCCTATCCAAGCGCCGAGCGAGGATCCTCCACCATTACAGTACTTGTTAATGCTCGGGGCGCCGGGGGGGCGCGGTACCGCAAAATTGGGCGAGGAGCAATCCAACCTATGGGCGAAGAGGCTCTATCGGATCTGAGACGGCAATTCAATCCTCCTCACCAGGGACAATAAGTTAGGTCAGTTTCCACAGTGTATGCCATTTCCAGGGGGTGATACCTATCACAAATATTCACGATGCAGACAGCTGCGGGACGCCCCGGCTTCCTGGCTGGAACGTTGTTCCCTCGCAGTTAGTTCGACCGGCTGTCTTCACATAGGGAATGACGGGAGATGCCGTGGGGATTGAAATGAACGGTGCAGTGGCAACAAATGCGGGGATATTTACTTCTTCCGTAACACCATTATTTCTCCCGATCATACATGAATAGTCTGGTCCCGAGGGGGGGACGGGTAACCCACAGTTCACCAAGTCCAATCATTATGGAATACCCGATGAGGGAGTATAACATAATCTCGTTGTTCCAGCTACCACTATACGCCCTACCGTGCGCTTGCTTCCCGCGCGACGATGTCCGCCGTGTCTGCCACTCCGCGCGTACTATCAGGTCTCGATACGTATCGGCGGCGGTTGTCAACCAGTCGGGTGATGAGATGGAGGCGCAGATACATACGCATATTTATATATATATATATATATATATATATATATATATATCTGTCTCACGAATACCACTCGGGGTTCCTTTCCATGCGGAGGGAGGGCCAGGGGGGATACTGAAGCTAATGCATCTCCAGGCGAATTAAAACATTTTTGCGTTCACCGGATGGAAGGGCGGGCCGCCGCTAGCATCGACAGATCGCAGGATCCTGGAGTCTCCCCAGCACTCGCCTTTCCACCAACTATGCTTGCGCATGCTGGCCGAGGGTTCGAATCAGCGCTAAGCTAATATGAAAAATGGTATGCCTCGGAGAGGACTCGAACCTCCACGCTTGTGAGCACGAGATTTTGAGTCTCGCGTGTCTACCATTCCACCACCAAGGCTATACCCCGTACTATGATTGCCCCGCATAAATCATTATACAAATCGGACTTTGGCGATATTTCCAAGCTAGTTCTACCGGTACCTGCCGGCCCGCCGTAAGGAAAGCTTCCCCCAACAAGTAACGGCACTACCTGGGCATAAGCATATGCCGGGCCTGCCTGGGCGCGTATGGTCATCTGAGAATGGGATTTCTGTATCAAGCATAGAAAATACGCCGGGTACTAAGGGCCGAGATGCCGACCCAAACAAAAGTCCTTCCGCTCCGGCGGCCCCGTCATGCCCATTGCGATTCGCGAACCCTACTTACCCTACCCCGCCGCGTCGATATCTTGCCGCCTTGGTCGAACTTTACGCGTAGTCGTTCGCCTTCACCAGAGTTCGGTAAGACGAACAAAGGCAATATGACGGGGCAACCCGCCCCAAGGAACCCCATGAATTACTGATTTCCCATCCCCACAACCAACCGTAGTAGCTTGGTTCCCATTGACCCCGGCCCCTGTCGGCCGTGCAACCAGTCGTCCGTGCGCCTGTGGCAACTCGGGCGGGGCATTTCGTGGGGGTACCACCAGATAATGATATGCAACGTGCCGGGACGCACCCATCCTCGATGGGTGGTCACTGGGCATCACATCATCTATAACCCCCGACCTCTCCAACCCTGATGCCCCGTCGTACCAGTGTCGTTGGTAAATGGAACTGTAGATCATGGCCGATACCAGCCGGTATGTATATAGGCAAGGCGGCGGTGACCTCGAACCGGCGGGGCATCTAGCAATCCAATCTTTGTGTTGCGAATTCGCAACACACGGAGTTCGTTCCCTGGCGAGGGTTGGGGAGGCCGACGGAGATTTTGCTGCCCCTACCATCGTTCTACAGAAACTTGCATGGGACTTTGGTTTCCCGCTCGGGACATTCGTACTGCCGGATCACACCCAAGTAAATACCGCGCAGCGCTCCGATTCAATAGCGCTCCGATTCAATAAAGAAAGGATGATCCGATTCAATAAAGAAAGAATTCATTTTGCAAGGTATTGACATAGAGGATGGGGATGTGTATACTATAAGTGAGGCAAGGTGTTGGAAGGTTGGTTCCCAGCGCCCGCCCTAAACCCTTGCCTTGGTAGTGCTATGCTGAAGCAGTCTAGCCTAGCCCCCTGAGGAAGCTAAATGTGCTGTAGAGCCTGGGTCTGGGGAAGCTACAAGTAAAGCAACTATAATTCTCACGGAGAGTTTGATCCT